TTATCAACTAATCAAAATGGTTCATTAATAGACCATGTATTTGATTCGCCAAATACATCATTATTGTATACTCTTTGCTATATATGGCGCAACCCAACCGTAACCGTTGTTTTTCAAGTTTCGAATTTCTTACCTCCATTTGCATTTGAATTGAAAAACCTTAATAATTCGAAATTTACCCTTGACAGCGGTATATGTTGTATATGTATATCCTAGATGTGAAAATATCCGAAATTCCATCATGAAAGGATAAAAGAATAGGTTAGACATAAATCTATATACTAAATATGAACTAAGTCCCAGTTCGATAGAAATAATCAATCATAAAAAAAAGAAAGTTTCGAGTTCGAGTTCGGTTTCCGTCGATAATATAGAAAGGATTGCCTAAAATGATAGGCAAATACAATATTTTCTCAGGATTTTTGGTCAGTGGATTGAAATTGAATAGAAAAATCAAAAAAAAGGAAACAATTAAATTGGATTCGTTTGGATAGTACTAACAAAATGGATTGCTAACTCCTATTTCTTATTTAATTAATCGATCAATTTGTTATCGGACATTTTTTTTTGATTCGAAAATTTTCGTAAAAATTTTTGACATACTTTATATTATATATTATGAGAATCAATCCTACGACTTCAGATCCTGGAGTTTCCACACTTGAGAAAAAAAACCTAGGGCGTATCGCTCAAATTATTGGTCCGGTACTGGACGTAGCTTTTCCTCCGGGCAAGATGCCGAATATTTACAACGCTTTAGTAGTTAAGGGTCGAGATCCTATTGGTCAACCTATTAATGTGACTTGCGAGGTACAACAATTATTAGGAAATAATCGAGTTAGGGCTGTAGCTATGAGTGCTACCGATGGTCTAACGCGAGGAATGGAAGTTATTGACACAGGAGCTCCTTTAAGCGTTCCAGTCGGCGGAGCAACTCTTGGACGAATTTTTAACGTGCTTGGGGAACCCGTTGATAATTTAGGTCCTGTAGATACTCGCACAACATCTCCTATTCATAGATCTGCACCCGCCTTTACACAGTTAGATACAAAATTATCTATTTTTGAAACAGGAATTAAAGTGGTAGATCTTTTAGCCCCCTATCGCCGCGGAGGAAAAATCGGACTATTTGGAGGAGCAGGAGTGGGTAAAACCGTACTCATTATGGAATTGATCAACAACATTGCAAAAGCTCATGGGGGCGTATCCGTATTTGGCGGAGTAGGTGAACGTACTCGCGAAGGAAATGATCTTTACATGGAAATGAAAGAATCCGGAGTTATCAATGAACAAAATATTGCGGAGTCAAAAGTGGCTTTAGTCTATGGTCAAATGAATGAACCGCCAGGGGCCCGTATGAGAGTTGGGTTGACTGCCCTAACTATGGCGGAATATTTCCGAGATGTTAATGAACAAGACGTACTTCTATTTATCGACAATATCTTCCGTTTCGTTCAAGCAGGATCGGAAGTATCCGCTTTATTGGGTCGAATGCCTTCTGCTGTGGGCTATCAACCTACTCTTAGTACTGAAATGGGCTCGTTACAGGAAAGAATTACTTCTACAAAAGAAGGGTCCATAACTTCGATTCAAGCAGTTTATGTACCTGCAGACGATTTGACCGATCCCGCCCCTGCCACAACATTTGCACATTTAGATGCTACTACCGTACTATCAAGAGGATTGGCCGCCAAAGGGATCTATCCAGCGGTGGATCCCTTAGATTCAACGTCAACTATGCTCCAACCTAGGATCGTTGGCGAGGAACATTATGAAATTGCGCAAAGAGTTAAGGAAACTTTACAACGTTACAAAGAACTTCAAGACATTATAGCTATTCTCGGGTTGGACGAATTATCTGAGGAAGATCGTTTAACTGTAGCAAGAGCACGAAAAATTGAGCGTTTCTTATCCCAACCTTTTTTCGTAGCAGAAGTATTTACAGGTTCGCCAGGAAAATATGTTGGTCTAGCAGAAACAATTAGAGGGTTTCAATTGATCCTTTCCGGGGAATTAGATGGTCTTCCTGAGCAGGCCTTTTATTTGGTAGGTAACATCGACGAAGCTACCACGAAAGCTATGAACTTAGAAATGGAGAGCAAATTAAAGAAATGACCTTAAATCTTTGTGTACTGACTCCTAATCGAAGTGTTTGGAATTCAGAAGTAAACGGAATTATTTTACCTACTAATAATGGTCAAATCGGTGTATTACCAAATCATGCTCCTACTGCCACAGCGGTAGATATAGGGATTTTAAGAATACGCCTTAACGACCAATGGTTAACAATGGCTCTGATGGGTGGTTTTGCTAGAATAGGCAATAATGAGATCACTATTTTAGTAAATGATGCTGAGAGGGGTAGTGACATTGACCCACAAGAAGCTCAGCAAACTCTTGAAATAGCAGAAGCTAACTTGAAGAAGGCGGAAGGAAAGCGACAAGTAATTGAAGCAAATCTAACTCTCAGACGAGCTAGGACACGAGTAGAAGCTAGCAATACGATTTCATAATGAGTGCGTCCAGTCCAAATAATCATAATCAAAAGAAGTTCTGTTTATATATCCTTTATCTATAAAATCCATATTTTATTTATAGAATCCATATATAGAAGATATGGTACATATCTTATTTTTATTTGATTCAATCAACAAAATAAAATATAAATAAAAATAGTATTTTGATGCAACGAAAAAAAAAAAAAGAAAAAGATAATTTTTAATTATTTAATTAAGAGAATAATTTTAATAGTCTTAATAATCCGAGGGTGAGTAGAAAAACTTATTAGATACCGGAGTCGAGGGTATCTAATAAGTTTTACCTACTATTGGATTTGAACCAATGACTCTCGCCGTATGAAAGCAATACTCTAACCGCTGAGTTAAGTAGGTCTTTTATAATTACAAAGAGGACTAAATCGAATCATCCTGTAGATTGATTATAAATCGAATATTGCTTATAAGCAATATCAATCAAACAGATCGAAGAGTAGGTCATGAAATATTTATCTTGACAATAAATTCTCTCCATGCTAAAATATGAAGCATAAACACAAGGGCTATAGCTCAGTTAGGTAGAGCACCTCGTTTACACGTGCGCCAATGTTTTTCAGGGAAGTCCATCATACAATCAAAAAAATCTTTTTGGTAAATCGATGTCTTACTCTATGACTTTGAGGAAACAAAACAAGAGAACAATAGCCTGACAATAAGTTCTAATTTAGTTAAACGTCTATTTAGTTACCAAATAGAACCCACTATTGATTTTCGATCTTGATAGGGTGAATACCCCCGCCTATTCAATGCTAGGCATAATGAGTAGAAGGGCCTCAAAAATCTCTTTTCGTCCTATGAACTTTAAGGTGTATGAAGTTTCATATTGTATTCTTTAAGCAGAACGATAGAGACTGCATTTAATTTTAAAAATTGATCTAGGCCAAAGGCAGACCTACGTCAAGATAACTCTTCCTTGAAACACTTTGGTAGTGCTTTTGATTCAAAGTTGTTCAAATAAATAATGAATCGGAGCATATGGAACCATTTTCTCTCTAGCAAGAAAAAATATGGTAGACTAGCTGATATTTCTATCAGTTAATGAAAGAGCCCAATGCAAAAAAAAATGCATGTTGGGTCTTTGAAAAAGTTCAAATCATTTTAAGAACAAAAAGTTTGATCTGTTTTACCGAGAAGGTCTACGGTTCGAGTCCGTATAGCCCTACTAAATTTATATACTATCGAATGAATATTTGAATTTGATTTCTTTGTTGTTTCGAGCCGATCAGTTGGTTCTTATCAAAATGTAAATAAACAAAAAATATTCATAATTTAATTCCAACCTAACCAACCAATTACAATTGAATAGGTGGATCTAGGAACACCTTATTTAACTTACTATGATTTGTTTTCTAGAATTGGATTTGTAGATAAGCCTGGATTTGAAAAAGAAATTTCATTGGAACCAAACCATTGCATTGTCAGAAAAACTTTTTGTCTTACCTATCAAAGCGCAAAACAAGTAGTCTTTTCTTTCCTTCTACAATCAATAGAAACTCCTCTCTCCGAATTCGAATTAAATAAAATAGAAATAGACCAACATAATTTCAATTCAGAAATCAAAATTCTTAAACATTCTCTTACGAGTGAATTCTCTATTCTAAGAAGGAAAAAAATGAGTATTCAATTTGGAATTTTTTCTTTGTTTAGTTTCGAAAAATTGAGGTGAAAGCGAGAAAGTTTTCTTTGTATATGTATAAAATAAGAACAATATATATTTCTATAGAACTAAAATAAAAAAAGTGGAATGGAAAACAAAAAGGAAATAAGATTTCAGTCAATCAATCTTGAAACAAGACTCATCCCGGAGTAAACAAACGAAACTCGGTTAGGCGGTTCATTCAAAATGAAATGAATTGTTGTTTTGACTAAAGAGTTATGGATAACTTGACAATTCCAAATCGAATCAACTAATTCGACATATTTTCCACATTCATAAGGAGTCCGTCTATGTTTCTACTTTATGAATATGATATTTTCTGGGCATTTTTAATAATATCAAGTGTTATTCCTATTTTAGCATTTCTATTTTCCGGAATTTTAGCTCCGAGTAACAAAGGACCCGAGAAAATTTCGAGTTACGAATCAGGTATAGAACCTATGGGGGATGCTTGGTTACAATTTCGAATCCGTTATTATATGTTTGCTCTAGTTTTTGTTGTTTTTGATGTTGAAACGGTCTTTCTTTATCCTTGGGCAATGAGTTTCGATATATTGGGTGTATCCGTATTTTTAGAAGCTTTAATTTTCGTGCTTATCCTAATTGTTGGTTTAGTTTATGCATGGCGAAAGGGAGCATTGGAATGGTCTTAATACCCGAATATTCCGACAATAAAGAGAAAAAAGGAAAAAACAATAAGATTGAAACAGTTATGAATTCCATTGAGTTTCCACTATTTGATCGAATAGCCCAAAATTCAGTTATCTCAACTACATCAAACGATCTTT